CAACGAAAAAAGTGCTCTCTGAACCGAACGTGAAAGTCGTTTTCCATCAGACGGCTGTTCCCGTAACTCCACTCTCGACTTGGATTATATATCCAAAAAGGTCCGCTCTCGGCCATTCCACACGCTGCCTAGAAGAGGCGTGGTTATCTGAAGTGGATTCTCTCTTTTCTAGTCGATGCCGAACCTGCTGCCCCATTGACTAAGAAGGGGGCGGGCAGCTACATGGACCCCTTCCTTTCTGTTGTTGCCAGCGCTTTCCCGGGCCGAGCCGGAATTCTGTATTCTAATTTGAAGGGGCAGGCAAAGCCCGAAGGCTGCTATCCCAATAGGCCAGCGGGCGGAACGAGGATAGGGTCCGGATACCACCGCGGTCGAAAAAGCCCTTCAGATAACACGCACCGTAGACCATCCTCGGTCTTCTTCGTTTTCGATGAAAAACAAATAAAATCTCGATCCCCGAAAGTGTTTTCCTTCCCCCGCCTCCCCTCCTTCGTCGAGCCTTTCCTTTAATGGTTGGGAAAAGCATTCCCTTATCTGAACTTGACTCTTTCCAGCCTTATTCAAATAAAAAGAAATAGGGGGGTGGGTCATAACATAGGCTTCAAACATGATTTGAAGGTCCATGCGAAAAATACAAAATCTGGAAAGCTGCAGGAAAAGGTTTTTCTTTCCTGTGTTGCACTGAAAAAAGAAGGACCTAAGAGAAGATTCTCTTAGGCCTCCCGCGCCCGCCGCCGCCCGGCCCAGGGGGCAAAGCGAGAAAAGACAGAGGGAGGGAGAGCAGCATCTTATTCTTTTCGCGAGAACTCCACTTCCAGATCAGAAAAGCATTCGGAACGGGCTCCGCGTTCATTTCGTTGGCAGAAACGATCCAGGGGCTTCGGGGAACCCCAAAACAAAGTCTTTCGACTTGATTCATAGATAGAATCAATGATAGATAGACAAAAGATAGATGAACGAGATATCTTTTTTTTTTAGGAATTCCTCATATCCAAGGCAGATTACCACAAGCACCCCACCCCATACGACTAGTTGGGGTGGGCTGTTCCCCTTTTGAATCAAACAAAATAAGTAGTAGGGGAGGGGCAGCTACTTTCATTCTAAAGGAAACCGAAGAAACAACCTTTAGTGGAGCCCTACTTCCCTCTTTGCGACCTCATCAATTCAAGCGCAAACCCATTTCTTTCTTAGTCACCGGGCTCCGCGCACCAAAGGCCTACCAAAGGTAGGCCGAGCTCTTTGATATTCTTTCGGGCGACGAAAGGCTACTTCAATCTAGGAAACAGCCGGAAACTCGAAGGGGTCGCCTTTGGAAGCGTTCGCCGGTAACCAAAGCTTCACTCCTTCCTTTTGATTATGTCGTAACGCTGACTGAATCCAATCCATAAACCCGGAAACGAAACAAAGTTCGTTCCCTTTCGTCAAGTAGGTAAAGTAGGCAACCACTTTTGCTTTGCCTTAGACTCTATTGGAACAAAAGAAAGAGGCGGAATGGAGAAAGGAAAGGGGCAAGAGCGGTCTTGCTTGGCGCGAAGGCTGCTGGTTCGGGGGCAGGGTACGGTACTAAAGGTCCTCGGACTTCCAGGCGGTCTTTCTTTTGGGCAGCTGTTCACCGTTGGATCTCGCCAATACAGCCCCCTATAGTTTTCGTTACCGAGATATCTTTTTTTTTCATTGTTCCCAGGGATTTTTTGGGTAATCCGCTCCCATGCTGCAAACAGTCAAATCTGACCCTTGTCGCTCTTCTTTCTTTCCTCGCGGGCAGGAAGCACACCAGCAGCGTGCGTTGCGTGATTCTACTGTGTTTTTTGCACTTGACTGGGTGGACAGTTGACCGGAAGAGAACTTCGATTCGCCCGGCCAGCAGGCGGGCGGTGTGCTTATCTTGTGTGACAACACTACAGAGCGAGTGGCCCTTCTAGGCGGGCAGCTTTGTGATACAGAAAAAGCGACGCTTTCGTGTCACATGCTATGGTCTCAATGCCCTTACGAGGTAGTGATGAGTTTCACGCGCTCTAAGCCCGGCCCGCGCGCGGTTAGGAAGATTGGCCTAGATCTGAACGGTACCACCCACCCTACCCTACCACCTATAGGCGGCCGTCCGTCCTACAGCCGCCCGAAAAGGAACTGCAGTGATCTTGAATAGGAATCCTACAGCGATAGAAAGAATCCCCATAAAAATACCACTAGATCGAGCACCTTCGTATCCGGTCAAAATCTTGGCTAATTGATCGAAGTGGGTAGCTCCAGTAGACCCATAGATCATGGAACAAATAGGGTGGGTAGGCCCAACCACCACACTACACGTATAGACGCGAACCCCCCTAAAAACCGTACGTGCGACTCTCACCGCATACGGCTCGCACAAAGACTCCTAAATCCATCCCGAGCCTTTTCTTCCACCTCTCCTCTCCAATCCTCGATCAAACTTGCCCAGGCGCTATGGGGGTCTTTCCTTCGCCTATCGTATGTATCGGCCTGGCTTCGTCCAGAACCAAGG